ACGAATAGAAAGGAATTAATGACTTGGACTGGGTATTAACGGTCAATCTCCGGTAGAAGGTTCCGTCGGAACAATTATTTATTTCAGGTACCTCTTAAATAAAAAAAAAGAAAGAAAATGTGGGGAGAAATGACAAGAAGATATTGGAACATTAATTTTGAAGAGATGGTGAAAGCAGGAGTTCATTTTGGCCATGGTACTAGGAAATGGAATCCTAAAATGGCACCTTACATCTCTTCAAAGCGTAAAGGTATTCATATTACAAATCTTACTCGAACTGCTCGTTTTTTGTCAGAAGCCTGTGATTTAGTTTTTGATGCAGCAAGTATAGGAAAACACTTCTTAATAGTTGGTACCAAAAATAAAGCAGCCAATTTAGTAGCATCAGCTGCAATAAGGGCTCGGTGTCATTATGTTAATAAAAAATGGCTCGGTGGTATGTTAACGAATTGGTCCACTACAGAAATGAGACTTCATAGGTTCAGGAACTTGAGATCGGAACAAAATACGGGGAAACTCAACTGTCTCCCGAAAAGAGATGTAGCAATGTTGAAGAGGCAATTATCTCACTTGCAAACCTATCTGGGCGGGATCAAATATATGACGGGGTTACCCGATATTGTAATCATCGTTGGTCAGCAAGAAGAATATACGGCTCTTCGAGAATGTCTCACTTTGAGGATTCCAACAATTTGTTTAATCGATACAAATTGTGACCCGGATCTCGCAACTATTCCGATTCCGGCGAACGATGACGCTATGGCTTCAATCCGATTGATTCTTAACAAATTAGTATCCGCAATTTGTGAGGGCGGTTCTAGCTATATAAGAAATTGTTGATTAGGATAAGTCAATGACTTTGGAAACTCCATAAATTGATTGAATCGGTTACTATCCCTGAGTCTCAAAAAAGAGATCAAAATCACTGGGGATATTATGTGATCACTTGGGATCCGAAATATACGATTGATTCAAAGTAGACGAGTTGAGAAAGAGATACGAGATGGCTGAATCAAAATAATTCCTTTTTAAGTTCTATTTATGTCAGAGGGCAATATGAATGTTTTACCCTGTTCCATCAACTCACTAAAAGTGTTATACGATATATCCGATGTGGAAGTAGGCCAACATTTTTATTGGCAAATAGGGGGTTTCCAAGTCCATGCCCAAGTACTTATCACTTCTTGGGTTGTAATTGCTATCTTATTAGGTTCAGCCACTATAGCTGTTCGGAATCCACAAACCATTCCAACCGACGGTCAGAATTTCTTCGAATATGTCCTCGAATTCATTCGAGACTTGAGCAAAACTCAGATTGGAGAAGAATATGGTCCTTGGGTTCCCTTTATTGGAACTATGTTCCTATTTATTTTTGTTTCTAACTGGTCAGGTGCCCTTTTACCCCGGAAAATCATACAGTTACCGCATGGAGAGTTAGCTGCACCCACGAATGATATAAATACTACTGTTGCTTTAGCTTTACCTACGTCAGTGGCATATTTCTATGCGGGTCTTACCAAAAAAGGATTGGGTTATTTCGGTAAATACATTCAACCAACTCCAATACTTTTACCAATTAACATCCTAGAAGATTTCACAAAACCCTTATCACTTAGTTTTCGACTTTTCGGGAATATATTAGCGGATGAATTAGTAGTTGTTGTTCTTGTTTCTTTAGTACCTTCGGTGGTTCCTATACCTGTCATGTTCCTTGGATTATTCACAAGCGGGATTCAGGCTCTTATTTTTGCAACTTTAGCCGCAGCTTATATAGGTGAATCCATGGAGGGTCATCATTGACTAGCTTCCGAAATGGTCTTAAAAAAAAGCTTATCCCAACTCGGTATATACGATCTAGAATAGGAGCAAAAAAAAAATGTATGATATTAGAGAATTAAAAAAAAGTAAGGGGGGTCGAGCTGGGTATATGTAAGGGCTCTAAGCCAATCCCTGTATATGTTTCGAAGAATGATTCTAGAATCCGGTTCAATAGAAGATACGGATGGTTTACGTTATTAAAGAAACAATGTATATGTGATATTAGATATTCACTAGTTATATATGAGCTATCCATATATATTATTTACCATCCCACTGAATTTAGACGGATTCCAATGCAAGCCCTTCCGTTTTATCTGTGACTGTGGATTGAATGAATAAACAAATGAAGTCAAGCATGCATATAGAAGAGAAAGAGCGAAGAATTGAAAGAATGGAATGGTTCGGAACAAAGAAATGGAAGAACTGGAACCGTATAGATTTACAAAGACTCCACGGATAGGAACTAAAAACGAGATATCGAAGTAGCTCTGATGATTCAGTAATATTATTATTTCAATTCAGAGTTCTTAGTTCTTTTTTTTTTTTTTCGGATAGATCTTAAGTGATGGAATAATGAAGTAATAATTCATCGGTTGATTGTATCATTAACCATTTCTTTTTTTTGGTGCGAGGAACTTAATATGAATCCATTGATTTCTGCCGCTTCCGTTATTGCTGC